CCTTTAATCCGCGGGAGGTCAAATTTAGGTTGCTGCTCAATTATTTTAGTGTAATTTTGACCTCCCGCGATTAACAAGAACACAGAATCACGCCCTGTAGGATTTGAACCTACGACATCGGGTTTTGGAGACCCACGTTCTACCGAACTGAACTAAGAGCGCTTTATTATCACAATAAATATTTTGTAACCCCAATTTATCTTGCATATATATATACTATAAAAAATAAAAATGAAATATTTATTTAATTATGTATGTACAATTTTATTAATTGATCTCAATTGATCCCTCGTTACTGCTCAGAAGATAAGTAATAGGTAGGGATGACAGGATTTGAACCCGTGACATTTTGTACCCAAAACAAACGCGCTACCAAACTGCGCTACATCCCTTTCAATTGGTCTACAGTGTCATTGTAGAGAATCCCTGTCTTGTTTTCCACATCTTTATTTCCTACATTGATATACACAAACTATCTTATCATTTCTTCCTTCTTCCTTTTGGTCTCATATATCATATAACAAACATATAATATGGTAAAAGACTTATATAAAGTATGAAATAAATATGAAATCTACCACAAAAAATTAATATTTTTTTGGAATTTAAGGCGGAAATGGACGTATTTTTTTCTTTTAATAAATATCTATTTTGTACATTTCAATTTGAATTAGGAACTCCGCGTACAAGTGGTAAGTCATTAACTACATATACACATCCGGTCATATATGTATTACCATTATGTATTACAAATTACAATAAAATTACAATAACGAATACAGAAAGAGGAGTTTTTAAAATGCGAGATCTAAAAACATATCTCTCCGTGGCACCGGTAGTAAGTACTCTATGGTTCGGTTCTTTAGCAGGTTTATTGATAGAGATCAATCGTTTTTTTCCGGATGCGTTGATATTCCCCTTTTTTTCATTCTAGCTATTGATATGGGAAGGGGGAAGAAGATTAGAGATACAATCAAATATCTGTAACTAATCCCTACCCCTCCCTTCTTTTTTTCTTTGTTTTTTCTTTTTTTCTTTTTTTACTTATTCTTTCTAAAAAAAAAAAAAAAAACAAAGAAAAAGCGGTTTCACCCTCAGTGAAACTATGAACTCGGGCTCAGGCTCAAATTAATAATAGAATGGAAATGCGGTGGTTGGGGCAACAATATCATACAAGATACTTAACTGAAAATGAAATACTGTACGGCAATTAAAAATTATAAATATAGTTAGAAATAATTATATTACTTATTATTTATTACTATATTGATATTGATTGCAACAAAATATTTCTTTCATAATTTGATTTCGAGTTACCTGCTTCTATTTTTGTGTCCTTTCTTCTTCGGGTCGGAAAATTAAAGAATTGAGTGAATCAAAAACCAAAGGAGGTTCATGGCTAAGGGTAAAGATGTCCGAGTAACGGTTATTTTGGAATGTACCAGTTGTGTTCGAAATCGTGTTAATAAGGAATCAATGGGCATTTCCAGATATATTACTCAAAAGAATCGACACAATACGCCTAGTCGATTGGAATTGAGAAAATTCTGTCCCTGTTGTTACAAACATACGATTCATGGGGAGATAAAGAAATAGATCGAACCGATCGCTCGTGTGTCAGTCTTCCAAGGAAGATGAAAAATTACATATTATATATAACAATATATATATATAATTTATTTTTGAATTTATTTAAATAGAAATAAATATAAACAAATAAATAGAAACAAACCAAATCCTATTTCGATCGGATCAAAGATGATGTAGAATTAAGAAATAGGATTGGGATTTTCAGGATAAGGAATAAACAAACCATGGATAAATCCAAGCGAATCTTTCTTAAATCTAAGCGATCTTTTCGTAGGCGTTTGCCTCCGATCCAATCGGGGGATCGAATTGATTATAGAAACATGAGTTTAATTAGTCGATTTATTAGCGAACAAGGAAAAATATTATCTAGACGGGTGAATAGATTGACCTTAAAACAACAACGATTAATTACTATTGCTATAAAACAAGCTCGTATTTTATCTCCGTTACCTTTTCTTAATAATGAGAAACAATTTGAAAGAAGCGAGTCAACCGCTAGAGCTGCTGGTCTTAGAACCAGAAAAAAAATAGGTTGACTCTTCAATTGAATTGAATCAAAATAAAATTCCAATCCAAACTCAAATGCGGATTGACGTTTTTTTTTTGTTCGAAAAATCGTAAAATCGAAATGTCCTGTCGTAAGAAAAAAAATGGGAGAAGAGGAATAAATATTTTTTATTTAACGTCTTTCTTCATTTTGATGACTTTATCATATTTTATCATACTAATTTCTACTCTACCTTCCCAGAGTTCATTCTCCAGGGAACTCCATTTAAACTATTCCAACGGATTCCTTCCAATCTCTTTATTTTATGATCTCATTGGAAATCATATAAAGACAACTCTTATTTAATATAGCTATTTGTGCAAGTATTTTACGATTAAGAAGTAACTGTCTCTTGTACAGATTGTGTATAAATTTACTATAACTAAAGTATACTTTATTCTCGCGAATTACTGCATTTATCCGAGTGATCCACAACCGACGAAAATCTCTCTTTTGTCTACCTCTATCCCGATGAGCCGAAACCAAAGCTCTTATTTTCTGTTGAGTAATAGTACGAGTAAGTCTTGAATGAGCCCCTCGAAAGGTTGATGCAAATAAACGAATTTTTGTTCTACGTCTTCGAGCTATATACCCTCGTTTAATTCTGGTCATTGAATAAATGAAACTTTGATGAATAACTAATCGATTTCCTTTCTTTCAGTTATTCCCTTCCCGTATCCTAGTCTATTAATAACAAAACGGATTCTTCCAATGTATAAAATTTAAATTCCAATGGCTTTTGCTACTATAACCTTCCCGACCACGATTTTTTTTTTTTTTTCTAGGTGAAATGCCTAGAAAAAAATTGTATTGATATTAGGTATCAAAAACACATAAAAGTAGTAAATATAAATGGATATAGTGGGTTCCATCGTTTCTATGGTTACTTCTTAAACGGTGAGGTCCTCTCTATACACCGGAGCCCTTCTTTCGTTTAATCAATGTTATTGTTAACTTGTACAGTTCACACTCTTTGGCTCTACCCATAATTATCCAGTACGAGGTCTTTCACAATGAGATCTACTTATACAGTAACGGTATTTAATTATGAAGATTAGCTGAGTAGCTGACCCTGTTAGTCCGTTCTTGCAAGAGTAAGGCATAATTTTTCTGCTTTTTAAAATAGTATTTCCCCTGCTTAATGGATATCATTTGCTATCAATGGAGAATTCTTTCTCATCTTAAATTTAAAACGGAGTTAATTGGATTTGCACCAACGGAAACCATACATTTGATACCACAATAGAAGGATAGATCTTTTTGATTTTTAGATATTGAATGGAGTTCTTCCATTCTAGTCTATTCACTGGTACTGATCGTTGATACTGGATCAATTGTTTTCTTTCTTTTGTCCTAGCCCATGATCTGAACGAGTCGCACATACACCCTAGTACATGTTCCTCGTCGCTGAGGACATCCCCCAAGAGCGGGGGATTTCGTGACATTTCTGATTGGCTGTCTTGTGTTTCTAATAAGTTGTTTAATAGTTGGCATATTGAATCATATACATAATGGGCTGGTTTAGATCGATCTTAACCGGATGATTATGAATTATTTTATTTCTATATTAATAGATTAATGAATAGAATATTAAATCCGGTAAGAAGATAAAATCTCAAATCACCAATTCGTCTGAAATTTTTGTTATTTTTTCTTTTTTATTCAGTCGCTACAAGATCAACAATTCCATGAGCTTGGGCTTCTGTTGCTGACATAAAAACATCTCTTTCCATATCTTCGGATACAACCCATAAGGGTTTGCCTGTCCTTTGTACATAAACCCTTGTGACGGTTTCGCGCAGCTTCAAAAGTTCTTCCGCTTCCAAGATAAATTCTCCCGTCTGTGCCTCATAAAAAGAACTAGCAGGTTGATGGATCATTACCCTGATGATATAACATAATAAATGTTTATTCTATCTCGCATGATGATAAGGTGAAGAGATAAAGAATAATAAAATATAGAATTGAACAACCGTACAGGCATCTTTTACGCATTGCATACGGCTCTATAATGGAATTCGTTTTTACCTTACTTAAATATCAAATAAATTAAATATAGGGTCTATCAGACTCGGGTTGGTAAATGATCCAATAACCACCCTTCTTTTTGTTTTTGGAGTAGTTCAAAAATACTATGATGGCTCCGTTGCTTTATATATTTATTTCGTCTGTTATTTAGCAATCCCAAAGTTTCTTTTTTTTTTTTTTTCAAATAAAAAAACAAGATTTTTTTTATTTTCATATTCTTTCATAACCTAAATATTGTTAAGAGCCTCCCGGCGTGAAAACAAAAAAGTTTGTGACGCTGAAATAGGCCTCCCGATAGATTAGATAAAATCGGAAATACCTTTTATCTCATACTACTCTTTCGATACATAATTTAAGGGTTAAAAAAATTTATCATATCGAATTCGAAGTGCCATGCTATTATTACTTAATATTCATATTTCATATAGCGCGAAGGCATAGTCTTCTTTTTTCTCTCAAATCAAATAAAAAACTCATTGGCGCCAAGCGTGAGGGAATGCTAGACGTTTGGTAATTTCTCCTCCGACCAGAATAAAAGATCCCATTGAAGCGGCTAATCCCATGCATATTGTCTGTATATCTGGTCGCACAAATTGCATAGTATCATAAATAGCTACTCCGGGTATTACCCATCCGCCAGGAGAATTTATAAACAAATATAGATCTTTGGTATCATCCTCTATACTGAGATATACCATAAGACCAATAAGTTGATTCGAGATCTCGCTATCAACCCCTTGGCCTAAAAAAAGTAATCTTTCTCGATAAAGTCGGTTGATTGGGATAAAGTTGTATCCCTTAGAAACCGTACATGCACCTTTTGATGCATACGGTTCAACAAAAATAACGAAAAAAAAAAAAAGAATCAATGTGTAGATGTAGATTCTAGCGCTTTCTTTTATTTTTTTTTTTTTTTTTTTCATACCAGGCTTTTAACTTATAAAAAGGGGCTTTTCTTTCATTTTTCAAAAAAGATGGGTTTTGGCCTGTTTTGTTTATCTATAAAAAAAATTACTAAATTTATCTAACTAACTTTTCATTGATGTATTGTTTCATCGAGATACAATCTCAATCGCGATGTAATTTTCTTGTTCCTGAATGGGCTTCTTCAATTTTTTTAGGTTTATGCTCTACTCCGAGTAAAGATCCGCCCGATTTGGATTTGCACATATATGACAAATGCCCCAATACCACGTCCTTTTGCTATGACTTCCTTTTTACAATTTATTTCATGTCTTACAACAGATATTCAATGCATTCATCATATTACTCGATTGATTAACAGTTTGAGATCACGTCTATTATAAATATATAAAGAAATAGAATATGATAGAAATAGTAATCATAAATAGATTTATTACCGGTTTTTTTCTAAACGGAGCCTGGATACTTCATTTTATTGGCCTAACCAAGATAACCATAAATTATTCTAATTGATAATATTAATCTGTATACCCTCCCGAAAAAATGGATCTAATTGAACTTCACGCTCCAAATTTTTGATAATTCAATCAATCTTTCTTGGGCGAAGGGGAGGATATCTCGATCGGGGAAGAGAATGGGGAAATACCATATGACCCAATATATCTGACAAGTCGCACTATATGTCAATCCACAATGCATCTTCCTCTCCAGGACTTCGAAAAGGTACTCTTGGAACACCAATAGGCATTAAATAAAAGAAAAATTAAGTACTATATCTCACTTTGATGTGAAAGCGTAACAATGGATTTAGTGTCCTACTAATATTGGCCTTTATCATATTTTATCCATAGATTGACTAAGTTCATAAAAAAAGATAAAGAAGACAAAATGAATAAAGGAAAATTATTACAAATAAGTCCTTTGAATGATGAACAAATATATATATACATTCACTCATATAAAATGGTATCAACTCCCCTACCATTGCGTATTGGTACTTATCGGGTGTAGAATAGATCTGCTTCTTTTTGTTCCTACAAACAAAATAGTTTCATTATTACTAAAAGTAATTGAAAAGAATCAAACAAATCAAACAAATATTAATTCTTTCCCCAAGATAATCCACTAAAAAGAGGGTCCACAGCATAGTTTTTTCCAATGCAATAAAGTTACATTGTGTCTATTTTTCATTGATAAAGGGGTATTTCCATGGGTTTGCCTTGGTATCGTGTTCATACCGTCGTATTGAATGATCCCGGTCGTTTGATTTCTGTCCATATAATGCATACAGCTCTGGTTGCTGGTTGGGCCGGTTCGATGGCTCTATACGAATTAGCAGTTTTTGATCCTTCTGATCCTGTTCTTGATCCAATGTGGAGACAGGGTATGTTCGTTATACCCTTCATGACTCGTTTAGGAATAACCAATTCATGGGGCGGTTGGAGTATCACAGGGGGTACTGTAACGAATCCGGGTATTTGGAGTTACGAAGGTGTGGCCGGGGCACATATTGTGTTTTCGGGCTTGTGCTTTTTGGCAGCTATCTGGCATTGGGTGTATTGGGATCTAGAAATATTTACTGATGAACGTACAGGAAAACCCTCTTTGGATTTGCCTAAGATCTTTGGAATTCATTTATTTCTATCAGGGGTGGCTTGCTTTGGTTTTGGTGCATTTCATGTAACAGGATTGTATGGTCCTGGAATATGGGTGTCCGATCCTTATGGACTAACTGGAAGGGTACAATCCGTAAATCCAGCGTGGGGTGTGGAGGGTTTTGATCCTTTTGTTCCGGGAGGAATAGCCTCTCATCATATTGCAGCAGGGACCTTGGGCATATTGGCGGGTCTATTCCATCTTAGTGTACGTCCACCTCAACGCCTATACAAAGGATTACGTATGGGAAATATTGAAACCGTCCTTTCCAGTAGTATTGCTGCTGTCTTTTTTGCCGCTTTTGTAGTTGCTGGAACTATGTGGTATGGTTCAGCAACTACCCCGATTGAATTATTTGGTCCCACTCGTTATCAATGGGATCAAGGATACTTCCAACAAGAAATATATCGAAGAATTGGTGCTGGGTTGGCTGAAAATCAAAGTTTATCTGAAGCTTGGTCTAAAATTCCCGAAAAACTAGCTTTTTATGATTACATCGGCAATAATCCGGCAAAGGGGGGGTTATTCAGAGCGGGCTCAATGGACAACGGGGATGGAATAGCTGTTGGGTGGTTAGGACATCCTATCTTTAGAGATAAAGAGGGGCGCGAACTTTTTGTACGTCGTATGCCTACTTTTTTTGAAACATTTCCGGTTGTTTTGGTAGACGGAGACGGAATTGTTAGAGCCGATGTTCCTTTTAGAAGGGCGGAATCTAAATATAGTGTCGAACAAGTAGGTGTAACTGTCGAGTTCTATGGTGGCGAACTCAACGGAGTCAGTTATAGCGATCCCGCTACTGTGAAAAAATATGCTAGACGTGCTCAATTGGGTGAGATTTTTGAATTAGATCGTGCTACTTTGAAATCCGATGGTGTTTTTCGTAGCAGTCCACGGGGTTGGTTTACTTTTGGACATGCTTCGTTTGCTTTGCTCTTCTTCTTCGGACACATTTGGCATGGTGCTAGAACCTTGTTTCGAGATGTTTTTGCTGGTATTGATCCAGATTTAGATGCTCAAGTGGAATTTGGAGCATTCCAAAAACTTGGAGATCCAACTACAAGAAGACAAGTAGTCTGATACAATATGCTTTGTTACTTGTTACTTTTCATTTTGATTTTCTTTTTGTGATTTTTAGATGGGGTACCAGATAAATCTTGATTTGAATCACTGCCTTTTCTTTGACTCTTGTTCTTTATTTATCCGGGAGACGATCCCAAATAAACAGGTATGGAAGCTATAATTGTAAATCACGATCGAATCTATGGAAGCATTGGTTTATACATTCCTTTTAGTCTCAACTCTAGGAATAATTTTTTTCGCTATCTTTTTTCGAGACCCGCCTAAAGTTCCAACTAAAAAGGTGAAATGATTTGTCATTATCTCAATTGAAGTACGGATCCTCCCAATATTGGGAGGATCCGTACTTCAACTAGTCCCCGTGTTCCTCGAATGGATCTCTTAGTTGTTGAGAGGGTTGCCCAAAAGCAGTATATAAGGCGTACCCAGTAAAACTTACAAGTAAACCAGATAAAAAGATGGCAACTAGGGTTGCTGTTTCCATGATTATATAGTTTTAAGACATTATAAAGTTTTAAGACCACAATGGATCTATGATAAGATCATTTATTTACAACGGAATGGTATACAAAGTCAACAGATCTTACTGAATATAAAATATTATGGCTACACAAACCGTTGAAGGTAGTTCTAGATCTGGCCGCCCAAAACGAACTAATGCGGGGAGTTTATTGAAACCATTGAATTCAGAATATGGTAAAGTAGCTCCTGGGTGGGGAACTACTCCTTTGATGGGTCTCGCAATGGCTCTATTCGCGATATTCCTATCTATTATTTTGGAGATTTATAATTCTTCCATTTTACTGGATGGAATTTCAATGAATTAGATTCACAAGAACCATTAACTGGCTTTTTCAATACAAAGTGAAGCGTTTAGGTTTCTGATTTTTATCCCATTCTATTTTGGTAGTTTGACCGTGGAATTTCTTTGTTTCTGTATTTCCGGAATATGAGTGTGTGACTTGGTATAAATGATCCTATGGATAGTACAGAGAATGGGTCTGTCATCTTGATAGAGATGGTTTTACTTCGTCGGATATTCATTCTAGTATCTGGAGCACGGAATATATGAAATAGATTACTATTAGAACTATGATTCATACTTAATAGTCAGACCTCGTGTCCGGACTTCAAAAAATTTTTTCAAAGAGTTAGAAGTTATAAATAGAAATATTTTTATTCTTTCAAACTTTCGTTTATGCTTATTTTGATCAAAGGACAAAACAAAGGTTTCTTTGGTTTGGATTTTTAGTCATTATATCTATTCATTGAATAAGTGATGATCCAATGGTTCTTACTCAGGGAATTTTGGGACTTAGACTTAGTTTGAAAGGGTTTTATTGAATCATCGTGGTTTTAGTATGAATCTGAGGTTTTAATCAATTCATAGGGTCTTAACAAGAGAATTCCTATCAATAATAAAGAAAACAGCAGTAAAGCCGCATTACACATAAATAACACCAAAGAAAATAGGTAAATAGAAGATTCAAGAGGCCTATAACGATCAATATATAGACGAATGAGCCGACTTGATTTTTTGGCATTATAACCACAAAGAAGAGCTTTCGGATTTTTATTCTTTAGTATCTTCAAAAAAAAATTGAATCATAAATCATAGAATTAATAAATTTCAAACTTTATATTACACACATCCGTTAGAACTAGTATTTGGGTGTTTCTGTTTGAGCCGTACGAGATGAAATTTTCATATACGGTTCTCCGGGGGGGTCCCCTTGATTTACCTATCTCAATAAAATCTATGATTGGTTCGAAGAACGTCTTGAGATTCAGGCAATTGCCGATGATATAACTAGTAAATATGTTCCTCCTCACGTCAACATATTTTATTGTCTAGGGGGAATTACGCTTACTTGTTTTTTAGTACAAGTAGCTACCGGGTTTGCTATGACTTTTTATTATCGTCCGACCGTTACGGAGGCCTTTGCTTCTGTTCAATATATAATGACTGAAGCTAATTTTGGTTGGTTAATCCGATCAGTTCATCGATGGTCGGCAAGTATGATGGTCCTAATGATGATCCTGCACGTATTTCGCGTGTATCTCACCGGCGGCTTTAAAAAACCTCGTGAATTGACTTGGGTTACAGGTGTGGTTTTGGGTGTATTAACCGCATCTTTTGGTGTAACTGGTTATTCCTTACCTCGGGACCAAATT